CACCCTGCATAGATTAGGCATACAGGCGTTCCAGCCCATTTTAGGGGGTGGACGTGCTATTTGTTTACATCCATTAGTTCGTAAAGGATTCAATGCAGACTTTGATGGGGATCAAATGGCTGTTCATGTACCTTTATCTTTGGAAGCGCAAGCGGAGGCTCGTTTACTTATGTTTTCTCATATGAATCTCTTTTCTCCGGCTATTGGAGATCCCATTTCGGTACCAACCCAAGATATGCTTATTGGACTCTATGTATTAACGATCGGGAATCGTCGAGGTATTTGTGCAAATAGGTATAATCCATGGAATCGCATAAACTATCAAAATGAAACAGTTAATGATTATAAGTATAAATATACTACGAAAGAGAAAGAGCCCTATTTTTGTAGTTCCTATGATGTACTTATAGTTTATCAGCAGAAACGAATCAATTTAGATAGTCCTTTGTGGCTTCGGTGGCGACTAGATCAACGTGTCATTGCCTCAAGAGAAGTTCCTGTCGAAGTTCAATATGAATCTTTGGGTACCTATTATGAAATTTATGGGCACTATCTAATAGTAAGACGTATAAAAAAACAAACCCTTTGTATATACACCCGAACCACTGTTGGTCATATTTCTTTTTCTCGAGAAATAGAAGAAGCCATACAGGGGTTTTGTCAGGCCTACTCATACGGTACCTAAGCTAAGGAATTCTGTAATACCGCGGGAATTTTGATCTCTCCGGTTCAACTGGAATCATAATTCCTTAATTTCTACATGAATCGAGATCCAGTAAAGGAGGTCTTCGAATCACTGACTCAAACCCATTGGCGAATCCTACTCAGCGGAATAGAGAAGTACTTATGGCAGAATGGGCTGATCTGTTCTTTTACAATAAAGCGATAGATGGGTCTGCCATGAAACGACTTATTAGCAGATTAATAGATCACTTCGGAATGGCATATACATCGCACACCCTGGATCAAGTAAAGACTCTGGGTTTCCAGCAAGCCACTGCTACATCCATTTCATTAGGAATTGATGATCTTTTAACAGTACCTTCTAAGGGGTGGCTAGTCCAAGATGCTGAACAACAAAGTTTCATTTTAGAAAAGCACCATCATTATGGGAATGTACACACAGTAGAAAAATTACGCCAATCCATTGAGATATGGTATGCTACAAGTGAATATTTGAGACAAGAAATGCATCCTAATTTTAGGATGACTGATCCTTCTAATTCAGTCCATATAATGTCCTTTTCGGGAGCTAGAGGAAATGCATCTCAGGTACACCAATTAGTAGGTATGAGAGGATTAATGTCGGATCCCCAAGGACAAATGATTGATTTACCGATTCAAAGCAATTTACGCGAAGGACTTTCTTTAACGGAATATATCATTTCCTGCTACGGAGCCCGCAAAGGAGTTGTGGATACTGCTGTACGAACATCAGATGCTGGATACCTCACGCGTAGACTTGTTGAAGTAGTTCAACACATTGTTGTACGTAGAACAGATTGTGGCACTACCCGAGGCATTTCCGTGAGTCCTAGAAATGGGATGACGGAAAGAATTTGGGTCCAAACACTAATTGGTCGTGTATTAGCATACAATATATATATGGGCCTACGTTGCATTGCCGCTCAAAATAAAGATATTGGGGTTGGACTTGTCACTCGATTCATAACCTTTCGAACACAACCAATATATATTCGAACCCCCTTTCTTTGCAGGAGTATATCTTGGATCTGTCGATTATGTTATGGTCAGAGTCCCACTCATGGCGACCTGGTCGAATTAGGAGAAGCAGTAGGTATTATTGCGGGTCAATCAATCGGCGAACCGGGGACTCAACTAACATTAAGAACCTTTCATACCGGTGGAGTATTCACAGGTGGTACTGCAGAACATGTACGAGCTCCTTTTAAGGGAAAAATCAAATTCAATGAGGATTTGGTTCATCCCACACGTACACGTCATGGGCATCCTGCTTTTCTATGTTATATAGACCTGTATGTAACTATTGAGAGTCACGATATTCTACATAATGTGAATATTCCACCCAAAAGTTTTCTTTTAGTTCAAAATGATCAATATGTAGAATCAGAACAAGTGATTGCTGAGATTCGCGCTGGAACATCCACTTTCAATTTTAATAAAGTTAAAGAGAAAGTTAGAAAACATATTTATTCTGACTCAGAGGGAGAAATGCACTGGAGTACCGATGTGTACCATGCACCTGAATATAAATATGGTAATGTTCATCTCTTACCCAAAACAAGTCATTTATGGATATTATCAGGATCTCTGTGCAGATCCAGTATAGTGCCTTTTTCGCTCCACAAGGATCAAGATCAAATGAATGTTCATTCTGTTGAACGGAGATCTATTTCTGACCTCTCCGTGACTAATGATCAAGTGAGACACAAATTGTTTAGTTCGAATCCTTACGGTAAAAAGGGGGGGGTTCTTGATTATTCAGGACCTGATCGAATCATATCCAACGGTCATTGGA